ATGAATAAATGATTATTTTCAACAAATCATAAAGATATCGGTATCTTATATTTTATCCTTGCCATCTGAGCCGGAATAATCGGATCATCCATAAGAATGATCATCCGACTAGAACTAGGAACATGTAATTCATTAATTAATAACGACCAAATTTACAATACTATAATCACCAGGCATGCATTTATCATAATTTTTTTCATGGTTATACCCTTCATAATCGGTGGATTCGGCAATTTTCTTGTCCCCTTAATGCTAGGATCCCCCGATATAGCCTACCCCCGCATGAATAATATAAGTTTCTGATTACTACCGCCCTCTCTATCCTTACTCCTCCTAAGTGGCTTCATTAATACAGGAGTGGGAACCGGATGAACCATCTACCCCCCTTTAGCCTCTAATATCTTCCACTCTGGCCCCTCAATTGATCTTTCAATTTTTTCCCTCCATATTGCCGGAATATCATCTATTCTAGGCGCAATTAATTTTATCTCTACAATCTTAAACATACACCACAAAAATTTCACTATAGAAAAAATTCCCCTTTTAGTTTGATCAATTATAATTACAGCAATTTTACTCTTACTTTCTCTACCCGTACTAGCAGGGGCTATCACTATACTTCTCACTGATCGAAATCTAAATACCTCTTTTTTCGACCCCTCGGGAGGAGGAGACCCAATTTTATACCAACATCTATTTTGATTCTTTGGACATCCTGAAGTTTATATTTTAATTCTCCCCGGCTTTGGCCTAATTTCTCATATCATTATAAACGAAAGTGGAAAAAAAGAAACTTTCGGATCCTTAGGAATAATTTATGCAATGATCTCAATTGGATTCTTAGGATTCATCGTTTGAGCCCATCACATATTTACTATCGGCATAGACGTCGATACTCGAGCCTACTTTACATCCGCTACAATAATTATCGCCATTCCTACAGGAATCAAAATTTTTAGATGAATTTCTACCCTTCATGGTATTAAAATTAACTACAACCCTCCCTTATGATGATCTATAGGCTTTATTTTCTTATTCACAATAGGAGGATTAACTGGAATCATGCTTTCTAACTCTTCTATTGACATTATCCTCCATGACACATATTACGTAGTTGCCCACTTTCACTATGTACTTTCCATAGGAGCTGTCTTTGCTATTATCGCTAGATTTATCCATTGATTCCCCCTAATCTCAGGATGAACTTTAAATCCATTTTACCTAAATATCCAATTCGTATCAATATTTATCGGAGTAAACCTAACCTTCTTCCCCCAACATTTCCTAGGATTAAGAGGAATACCCCGACGTTACTCCGATTACCCCGACACATACCTAAGCTGAAATATTATTTCTTCAATTGGATCCCTTATTTCACTCCTAAGCTTAATAATTTTAATATTTATCGTTTGAGAAGCTATAGCCTCAAAACGACTTATTATAAATATATTTTTTCTAGGCTCCTCCCTCGAATGACTTAATTTTTACCCTCCCCTAAATCATAGTTATAATGAAATTCCGGCAATTTAAGTTTTAATATGGCAGAACAGTGCAATAGATTTAAGCTCTATAAATAAAAATTACATTTTTTATTAAAAATTAATACATGAATAATCTCCTTACAAAATTCCAATTCCCCAACCTACGACATAATAATTTTTTTCCATGATCTTACTATAATTATTCTAACTTTTATCACCATTCTTATTCTTTTTATTATAATAATGATAATTTCTAACAAATTTATTAATCGTTACCTTCTAGAAAGTCATACTATTGAATTAATTTGAACTATTCTACCTATATTTATCTTAATCTTTATCGCCATCCCCTCACTAAAAATTCTTTACCTAACTGATGAACTTAATAATAACAAACTAACCATTAAGGCCATCGGTCACCAATGATACTGAAGATATGAATATTCAGACTTTCCTAATATTGAATTTGACTCATTTATGATCCCCTCTGACCAGCTAATAACCAATGAATTTCGACTTCTAGATGTTGATATACGATGTATCCTTCCCTTTAACTACCCAATCCGAATTCTAACTACCTCTTTAGACGTAATTCATGCTTGAACAATTCCCTCCCTAGGAATTAAAATAGATTCTACCCCAGGCCGTATTAATCAAACTATGTTAATTATAAACCGACCTGGAATCTATTTCGGCCAATGTTCAGAAATCTGTGGTATAAACCATAGTTTCATGCCTATTGTAATTGAATCCACAAACTTCCCCAATTTCAAAAAATGACTCATATTTACATACAATAATTAATGTTTAACATACATTCTTATCCTATCCACCCCAAATTTCCCCAATCTTCATTAAATGACTGATTTAAGTATTGATTTTTTAAATCAAAATATAATAGACATCTATCTCTATTTTTAATGAAAAAATTAATCAAAATTTTTTTAAAGAAAATCCAAATTATTAACTTATTATAATATTTTTATATTCCTCAAATAATACCTATCTTATGATTTATTTTAATAATATACACAATTATCCTAATAATGATAACTATCGCCTCAATTTATTTTTCTCAGTCATATCCCTCCCTCATACCAAAAAAAATATTCAATAAATATAATAATAATTGAAATTGAAAATGATAATAAACATCTTTTCTATCTTTGACCCCTCCACCTCCATGTTCTTTTCCCTCAATTGATTAAGAATGATTTTATTACTCTGATTTATACCCTACGCCTATTGATACACCCCCTCTCGTATAACTATCATGTGATTCAAATTAAAAAATTACATATTTAAAGAATTTAAAGTTTTAATTAATCATTCTTACTCCAATTTAATTATGTTTATCAGCCTCTTAATTATAATTTTTTTCAATAATTTTCTAGGGCTATTTCCCTATATTTTCACCGCCTCTAGTCATATGACATTCTGCTTATCTTTATCCCTAACTTTATGATTAAGAATAATAATTTTTAGCTTATTTAATTTCTTTAATGACACTATAAGCCATCTCACACCTCAGGGAACCCCCTTTTTACTAATGCCTTTTATGGTAATTATCGAATCTATCAGATTACTAATTCGCCCCTTTACCCTCGCCATTCGCCTAACAGCTAATATAATCGCAGGCCACCTCCTAATAACCCTTTTGGGCTCTTCCGGAAACTCAATTAACAGCCTACTTATTTTATTTTTAATTATATCGCAAATTATACTTCTAATTCTAGAAATCTCAGTAGCCGCAATCCAAGCATATGTCTTCTCTATCCTCTCAACTCTTTACAGGAGAGAAACATAAAATTTCTTATGGCAAACCATAACCACCCTTTCCACCTAGTCTCTACTAGGCCCTGGCCTATCATCATTTCTTTCAGATTATTTAATAATTTATTAGGTATAATCAGATGATTTCATAAATTTAATTATTTCATAATACTCACAATCCCCGGAACTTTCCTCTGCATATATCAATGATGGCGAGATGTCACCCGAGAAGCAACCTTTCAGGGATTGCACACATCTAACGTCTATAACGGTATACGTTTAGGAATAATTTTATTCATTATCTCTGAGATCCTCTTTTTCTTCTCCTTTTTTTGAGCCTACTTCCACTCCGCCCTTGCCCCTGGTACTGAAATTGGCCTACTCTGACCACCAGCTGGAATTAAACCATTTAACCCCTTTGATATCCCCCTAATAAATACCATTATTTTAATTTCTTCCGGTCTAACAGTAACATGATCCCACCACGCAATACTTAATATAAATTACAAAGAAAGCTTTAAAAGCCTATCATTAACCATTATTTTAGGCATCTACTTTACCCTTCTTCAATTAATCGAATATATAGAATCACCTTTCACTATAGCCGACTCAATTTACGGATCCGCCTTCTTCATTGCTACCGGATTTCATGGATTACACGTAATCATCGGAACTTTATTCCTCACCGCATGCTTAATCCGTATAAATAAACTTCATTTTTCATCAAATCATCATTTTAGATTTGAGGGAGCTGCTTGATACTGACACTTTGTAGATGTTGTATGACTTTTTTTATATCTTTCTATTTACTGATGAAGATTTTAATTTACCTTTATTTATATAGTATAAAAATTACTCTTAACTTCCAATTAAAAAATTTAATATATTCTATTAATATAAATAATAATTCAATTATTTTATACTTCTATAATTTTTATTGCCATTTCATTTTTTTTCATACTCTTGAACTTTTTAATTTCAAAAAAAATGAAATTAAATCGAGAAAAAATATCCCCATTCGAATGCGGCTTTGACCCCCTTTCCAAAAATCATCCTCCCTTTAGAGTTCAGTTTTTTATAATCAGCTTAATTTTTCTAATTTTTGATATTGAAATCGCCATTCTCATTCCTTTAATTCACCTAACCTTCTGATTCTCCGCCCCCTTAATTTTTACAACTCTGACCTTCTTGCTTATCCTACTATTTGGTCTATACTTTGAATATCTTGAACAAACTATCGATTGAAAAATTTAACCCCGGGATATTAGTTAAATAAATAACATTTAAATTGCATTTAAAACTTATATTATATATATATATCTTAATTATTTCTCTTAAAGTAATATTTACACTTTAATTTCGACTTAAAACTATGATTTAATTCTAATCTAAGAGAAGATAATTTAACTAAAACCAAAAAAGAGGTAAATTATTGTTAATAATTTTATTGAATTCCTATCTATAAATTCTAGTTGAAATAAAATCAAATGAACTTCTAATTCATTAATCATGATACCAATATCATTTATTTCTTTTAAACTAATAAATATAGTTTAAAAAAACATTATATTTTCATTATAAAAATAATATCCTAAATTATTTATTTATTTAAAGATCTAAAGATCTTCTTAATATCTTCAATATTAAACTTTCCATATAAGCTATTTAAATCACAAATCTTATCTTTAAATAAAAATAATTATTATTACATAAATAAAAATGAAAGCAAAACTAAATATATAGATCTTATAATATCTATGTCCTATTAAATGCTTAACTACCCCTCTAATTACTCCCCCTCTTAAAAACTCTAATCAAGTTCTATCAAATTTTATAATAACTCCCGAAGTAAAATTAGCTATCTTATACCCCCATAAATAAAAATAATTTAAAAATCATATAGTTCCAAAATAATAACTTAAAAAATATAACTTATTAAAAAAATTTTTTACTATCACAATCCCGCCTATAAATAACCCCATAAGGCATCTTACTAAGGTCAATATCTTTACCTTTAATATTAAAAAAATATTATATTCATCAAAAAAAAATAACCACCCTAACAAAGACCCTACTACAACTCTTAAAACCATCAAAACTATCATAGATACACTTATTATCGTATCCTCCCCCTTTCTCATGAATCTATAAAATTTTATATTCATAAAAAATAAATAATAAAACAATCGAACAGAATAAGCAACCGTTAATATTAAAGAAATAATAATTACACCCAACATAAATCTATTAATCTGAGACCTATAAATTACTTCTATAATTAAATCCTTAGAGTAAAACCCAGCTATAAAAGGAAATCCCCTCAATGCTATACTAGAAATATAAAATCTTATTATAGTAAAAGGAATAACTTCATTTAAAGACCCCAACAACCGAATGTCCTGATTATTCAATATCAGATGAATAATAACCCCCGCACATATAAATAATATAGACTTAAAAATTGCATGTGTTAATAAGTGATAATAAGCAACCAACTGACCCCCCCTAACTCTCAAAATTATTATCATCAAACCTAGCTGACCTAAAGTTGATAAAGCAATAATTTTCTTTAAATCATTTTCCACAAGTGCTATTAACCCCGCTATAAACATCGTCCTTACAGATAAAAAAAACAATCCCCCATTCAACCCACTATGTATCAATAATTTATTAAATCGAATTATTAAATAAACCCCCGCAGTGACTAAAGTAGATGAATGGACTAAGGCCGACACAGGTGTAGGTGCAGCTATAGCTAAGGGCAACCAGGTAGAAAAAGGCAATTGAGCCCTCTTAGTAACAGCAGCAAGTAATAATATGAAAATAATTAACCTCATATCTCCCCTTAATCTAAAAATATTCCATCTCCCCAATACTATTATTATCCCAATAGATATCAATAAACCAATATCCCCTACCCGATTACACATAACTGTCACTATACCTGAATTATAAGAAGAATAATTCTGATAAAAAATAACCAAACAATAAGATACTAACCCCAGCCCATCCCACCCAAATAGAATTCTAATGATATTAGGCCTAATGATTATCAAAATTATAGATATAACAAATAAAATAACTAAATAAATAAATCGAGTAAAATATCGCTCATGCCCCATATAAACATATCTAAATAATATAATCATAGATGAAATTAGTAAAACAACACCAATGAATAATAAAGATACCCAATCTAATAATAAATATAATTCTAAATTTATCGAACTTACACTCATCATTAACCATTGCATTATAACCCTCGCCTCTATCATAAATATTATTATGCCCCTAAAAAATATAACTAAAAAAAAAAAAAATATTATCAGAAAATAAATAAAAATATTAATTATAATTTAAGATACTCTTCAATATATTTTTAAATCCACAAATTAATGTTTTACTTAAACTACTTAAATAATCCTACATAAAAATTACTAAATTTAATAACAAAAAAATTAACGGATAAACATGCAAAACTAAGATAAATAATTCCTTTATCAAACTTAAACTATATACTACTCTTCCCCTACTCATCCCATGCTGAACATAAGAAAATAAATATAAAGAATACCCCCTCCTAAAGAAACAAATTATTATTAAATAAATCATTAAAGTTAACTCCCAATTTAATACTGCCCCTAATACTAAAATCTCCCCAATAAAATTTAAAGAAAAAGGAAAAGAAAAATTAGCTACACATAATAAAAATCACCATAAACTCAATGACGGTAATATCCTTATTATCCCCTTATTTAATAATAATAACCGTCTTATGGTACGCCTATAATAAACATTTACCAGATAAAATATCCCTGAAGAACATAAACCATGAGAAATTATTATAACATACCCGCCCAAAAATCCTAATTTATAGAAAGTTAACAAAGAACATAATATTATATTTATATGTACTACCGAAGAATATGCCACTAATCTTTTTATATCAACCTGCCTTAAACACAAAATCCTTACCAATATCCTCCCCACAATTCCTACCCCGTAAATTAAATACCTATACTTTACACTTCTTCTAATATAAATCTCTATCAATCGAATTAACCCATACCCCCCTATCTTCAATAAGACCGCAGCTAAAACTATAGACCCATACACCGGGGCCTCAACATGAGCTTTCGGCAATCAAATGTGCATTAAATAAATTGGTATCTTAATAAAAAAAGAGAAATAAATAACTAAAAATCTTCAAATCCCAAAATTATAATACTCTATTACTAATAATATTAAAGTAAATTTTAATGTTATTCTATAAATGTATATATTTAAAATATATAATAATAAAGGAAAAGAAACTACTAATATATACATTATTATATAATATCCCGCCCTAATGCGTTCCGGATTTCTTCCTCAATAGATAATTAAAAAAAAAGTAGGAATTAACCTAACCTCAAAAACTAAATAAAACAACAATAGATCTATAAAAGAAAAAAAAAATACTAATATAATTAATAAAAAACAAAACATCACTATCTTAGTTAAATTAAATTCACTTAAACATATTATTATTAATCCTAAAATTCATATTCTTAACATAATTAACAAAATTGAATAATATCTAACCCCCATCCTTAATGTAACCCCAATCCACAATATATCCTTAAAAAAATACATAAATATTATTATAAATCTAACTAAATAACATAAATTATAATAAAATATAATTATATTATTTTTTTTTATTATAAATTTTATAAATAAAATGTATAAAATAAATTTTATCATACTAAAACTTCCTTATATTAAACATATAATATAACTCATTACCATAATGTCGAACAATTATAACCAAAATTCTCAATCCCAAAACTCCCTCACATACTCTGAAAACTAAATAATAAATTAAATAAAATTCTAAATTAATTTTTCTATAAATCAAAAATATTAACAAAGCAATATTAATGACTAATAACTCTATTAATATTAATAAAATTAATATATACTTATATATAAAAATTAATAAAATTAACACTAACGTAACCATCTGTATAATAATTATAATATCATATAAAATATGTGACACCTTATTTATTCCTATTATCTAAAATACCCCAAAATATTTTAAAAAGTTTTATAGTTTAAAAAAAACATTAATTTTGTAAATTAAAATTATATCTCATAATATTTAAACTCACCCCCTCTAATATATCAACCTACCCCATCTCCCTCAATACTTATTTAAATATTCTATAATAAAACTCCCAAAATCAAAAAAATAATTATACTTATGCCTCTAATCTCCAAAATTAAAATTCTACCTAAACTATTCTTTGTATGTCTAAATCTATCTTTTCTTACATTTTACTTATTTTTATTCTAATATTTATCACATTCCTTTTTATATCTAACTACCTCCATCCTATTCTTATAATTATCCTCCTAATCACCTATACTTTAACAACATGCTTAATTATATCTATGTGATCCTTCAATTATATATATTCTATCATTACCTTTCTCATAATAATCAGAGGTATATTAATTATTTTTTTATATTTCGCAAGACTAATTTCTAATGAACAATTTAAATTTAATATAAATATTTTTTTACTGATTAATTTTATTATTAATACAAATATTATATTTTATCTTCTAATAAATTGAACCTACCTAACCCCATCATATTTAAGTATTTTATTTTATAACATTATTAACAATGAAAACCTAATAATTTATAATATTAACCTTAATACTTTTAACAATATTATTATAATCTACTCATACCCTTATAACAACCTAACCATCTTATGTATTATATACCTACTACTCACCCTACTTGCCATTATCAAAATTTGTTCTTATAAATCCATAACTCTACGAAAAATCAACTAATACTATGAATAAAATTATAAACACCCTAAAACATTCATTGTTAAAATTACCATCTCCTATTAATATTAACTACTGATGAAATTACGGATCCCTTTTAGGCCTATTCCTAAGAATTCAAATTATTAGAGGATTCATACTTTCTTTACACTACTGCCCCAATACAATATATGCTTTCCATAGAATTATTCATATTATACAAAATGTAAATAACGGATGACTAATGCACAATATTCACATTAATGGAGCCTCCTTTTTCTTTATTTGTATATATATCCATATGGGACGAGGAATTTACTATTCTTCCTCAATATTATTCCATACATGAACAATCGGTGTAACAATTTTTTTTATCTCTATAGCTACTGCCTTCTTAGGATATGTTCTTCCTTGGGGGCAAATATCCTTCTGAGGAGCAACTGTAATCACAAACCTGGTTTCCACAGTCCCATATATTGGTAATTTATTAGTAATGTGAATCTGGGGAGGTTTCGCAATTAACAATGCCACTTTAAACCGATTTTTCTCTCTACACTTCATCCTCCCCTTTATTATCTTAATAATAGTAATTCTACATTTATACTTTCTTCACCTCACAGGCTCAAGAAACCCCCTCGGCACAAATAGAGATATATCAAAGATCCCCTTCCATATCTACTTTTCCTTCAAAGACTTACTCGGATTTCTAATTGTTATTACCCCTTTTACAATTATCCTCCTTCAAAACCCCTACATCTTCAGAGACCCAGATAATTTTATTCCAGCAAATCCTATAATTACCCCCATCCATATTCAACCCGAATGATACTTTCTATTCGCATATGCTATCCTCCGTTCTATCCCCAATAAAATGGGGGGAGTAATTGCTCTAACACTATCAATCCTTATTTTATACCTTATACCTCTATTCCAAACCTCCAAGATACTATCGCTATCTTTTTTTCCAATTAATCAAATAATCTACTGATTATTTATTAACAATTTTATCCTATTAACCTGAGCAGGAGCCCAACCAATCGAAGTTCCATTCATTCTCATTAGACAAACCCTCTCCTTTATTTATTTCAGATACTTTATTATAGACCCATTAATAAAAAAACTATGAAAGTCTTACTTATTTTAATGCCTAATTTTTACCACCTTGTCCCCCCAATAATATCATCGCCTCCTCTAAAATTAAATCCCCATTAACAAACCTTAAATATTAAATAATTAATGATCTTGATTAAGAATATATTTTGAAAATATACTAAAGAAATTTAAATTTTCTATTAATTTACTTATTTTTATTAATATTTTTTCATAAAGATAAACTATAAACAAATTCTTAAATCTCATAATAAAAATAAAATAACTTAAAATAAAAGGTAAAATAATTTTTCAACATAAATACATTAATTCATCATAACGTATTCGAGGTAACAACCCCCGTATAAAAATAATCAAAGAAATCACTAAATTAATATATATATATATATATATAGAAAATATTAAATTTGTAAATATTAATAAAATTAAATAACTAAAAAAAATAATTATCCCATACTCAGCCATAAAGATTAACGCAAATCCCCCCCTAAAATATTCAATGTTAAACCCAGAAACTAATTCTGACTCCCCCTCTACAAAATCTATAGGCCTACGATTTAATTCAGCTAAAATTCTAATAAAAAATACTACAAATAAAGGCATCAACATTACTATATATCAAACATAAATTTGCCATTTTATAAAATCAATAAATGAATATCTTTCCCTTAACAACATTAAAACTAAAATAATTATAATAAATCTAACCTCATATGATAAAGTCTGTGCAACAACCCGCATAGATCCGACTAAAGAATACAAAGAATTCGAAGATCATCCCATTAACATAATTAAATAACTTATAACTGTTAAAATTATAACTAAAATTAACAAAGAATAATTTATAAAATAAATATTAGTAACTACCGGCCTCATTAATCAATTTCCTATCATCATAAAAAACAACATAATTGGACAAAAATAAAAAATATAATGCCTAGACTTATAAACAATAAAAACCTCTTTATTGAATAACTTTAAAGCATCTCTAAAGGGTTGAAGTACCCCTATAATACCTACCTTATTGGGACCCTTACGCAATTGCACATACCCCAAAATCTTACGCTCTAATAAAGTTAAAAAAGCCACTCCAATCATTACAATTAATATAATTAATACTAACCTAATTAAATTCAATGCAATATAGTAATAATAATTTAAAATTATTACTTATATAAATTAAAATTATATTTTATATTAAATTCTAAATTTAATGCACTACTCTGCCAAAATAATTACACAAATTATATTTTATTAAAATTTTTAAATAATTATTATAAAAATAAAGTCCTTTCGTACAAATATTTTTAATTTTATCATAGATAGAAACCGACCTGGCTCACACCGGTCTAAACTCAAATCATGTAAGATTTCAAAAGTCGAACAGACTTAAATATTAAGCTTCTCCACTTAATTTTTATCTTAATTCAACATCGAGGTCGCAATCATTTTTATTAATAAGAACTTTCCAAAAATATTACGCTGTTATCCCTAAGGTAATTAATTCTTCTTTAATATTTTTATCATTCTTTAAATTACTCAAAAGTAACCTTATCTAATTAAAGTTTTAATAATTTAACCATCCTCCCAACTAAAAATAAAATTTCTAAATCACAATTAACAAAAAATTTAAAAAAATTTATTTAAAATTCTATAGGGTCTTCTCGTCCCATAAAAATATTTAAGAATTTTTACTTAAAATATAAATTCTAAATTTTTAACTTGAGACAGCCTAGTTCTCATTCATTCTTTCATACACGTTTTCAATTAAAAAACAACTGATTATGCTACCTTAGCACAGTCAAAATACTGCGGCCATTTAAAATACTCAGGGGGCAGAAACAACCTTAAATTATTATCAAAAGGCTATGTTTTTATTAAACAGTTGAAACTTAATAAATTTGCCGAATTCCTTAAATTAATATTCTCTCCTCCTATAAAACTGCTTATACAAAAATATTTTTATACTAATACTATCATTATTAATTCATTAAAACTAATTTCAACTAATATTTTTTTTACTTATTAAATTTTAATAATTATTAAATCTCTAAATGATTAAATCAATTTTATAAATTATTAAATTTTTTCTATTAATTTCAAATTTCATAAATATTCTAAAAAATTTCCTCAATCTAAATATTTTAATAAAATCTATAGTTTATCCCATAAATTATTCGCAGAATGTAAAAATAACTATATTAATGTAAATTATTTTTAACTATTCTATCTAAATTAAATTTAGTCAAAAAAAACTAGATATCTTTAAAAATGACTAAAATATCTCCACTAATAATCTATTTGAGATAATTATTATACATTAACCTCCATACATTACTAGCTCTTTCAAATTCGAGAATTCTTATTTACTAAAAATATAATTTAATAATCCCTGAAACAAAAGGTACGATAAATTAAATCTCCTTTCCTAAATTTTACCAAATTCACTTACATTACTTTTCTTTATAATTTAATATAATTAATTTTACTTAATTAATAAAACACCCATTATACATAATATAGCTTTAATTACCTCCACATAATAAATCTCAAATAAAATAAATTAATAATTAAATATAAATAATATAACCTATCTCATTTTTGATAAATTAAACTTATATTCTAAGTACATATTCATATACACTTACTTTGTTACGACTTTTTTCACTTATATATACTAATTTCATGAAAATGACGGGCAATTTGTACATATTTTAATTAAATTTCAATGTATAAAATTATACACACTTACTATCAAATCCTTTTTCATAATAATAATTAAAATTACTAATTCAATAATTAACAAAAACGTAACTCATTTAATCTCAAATACTCTACATTTTGATTTAAATTAAACTTTAATATAAAAATTTAACAATTATAATCTTTTAATATAATTTAAAATAACAATACATAAAAAATTAATTAAGATTCTCCTATCGTGGATTATCATTTATTTAACAAGTTCCTCTGACTATTTAAAATACCGCCAAATTATTTAAATTTAATGCTTTACATTTATTTTCTAATTAACTAATAAATTTATTAAAATAATAGGGTATCAAATCCTAGTTTAATACTTAATTTACGAATTTTTCTATATATTAATTTTTAATTTTTTAACAAATATTATATATTTCACCATATAAATTATTTAATTCAAACTATCACATTACTTACTTCACACTTAATTACATCTTAATTACCCTAATTTTATTTATAATCCAATTAGTTTAACCGCGATTGCTGGCACTAACTTAACCATTATTATTATAATTTACTATATTTACATAAAAAAATGTAATTATTTTAAATATTAACTATCATAATATTAAATTTTTTAAATTTAAATATTTTATTTTAAGATTTTATTTATATTATAATTATAAAATAAATTTTTAAATAATAATTATATTTTATTTTATATAATAATTTATAAATTATATTTATTAAATGTTATTAATATTATTTATAATTATAATTTATTAATAATTATTATATATTTTATTAATAATAATATAAAATATAATTAATATAAAATATTATATTTATTAATAATAATTATCTTATTATTATTAAAATATTTTATTAGATATTAGATATTTATATATCATTATATTAAATGGTTTCATTTTTTTTTTTTAATTATTAATTCTTATTAATTAAGTAAATTTATTTTTAAAAATTAATTAAATCTATGATTTATTTGGGATAATCAAATTTTTTATTAATTTTTATATAATTATTATTATATTATATTAATGATTACTTAAATTTCTTATTTCATTTTGGGCAATTTTAAAAAAAATCTATTTTAATATAATATTTTTTAAATCATATCAATTATTTTTTAAAATTAATTATAAAATTTTAAATTTTTTACTTAATTTTAAAATCTCTCCAATGTAAATGAATTATTTTATTTAAACTAAAATTTATTAATCAAACTCCTCTTATATTAATAATATTTATTATAACTTATTTTATAAAATAATAAAATTAAATCATTTAAATATTATTTTTCTAAATAAGTAAGCTAAGTAAAGCTTTTAGGTTCATACCCTAAAAATAGAATTTTATCCAACCATTCTCTTATTTAAAATCCTTATATTTTATTTACCCCTAAAATAATAATAATTAATTTAATATTAATTTTTAAATTAAATCATTTTTTATTTAAATAATTTATTATTATTTATAATCTATTTTTTAAATATTTTATTGGAATTAATATAATCCTAATTTCTTTTTCTCCTCTTTTTTTCTCAGATCTTATCATAATTTGATTCTTTATAGAAATCTCAAACTTCTTATTTATTAGTCTATTAAATATATCTATAACCCGCAAAAAATTTATTTTTTTATACTTTTTCATTCAAATTATATCTTCTTTTATCATTATTTATGTTATTATTATAAGTAATTTTTTTATAATAAATAATTTTTTAAACTTTTTAATTTTAACAGCCTTATTTATAAAATTAGGCCTACCCCCCTTTCATCTCTGAATACCCTTAATATCTCAAACTCTCTCATGAATTATTTTATTCTTTCTATTAACAATCCTCAAACTATCCCCCTTTTATATACTTTCCTTAATTAAATTAAATTTTTTTTTCATTTACCTAACCCTAATTCTAACCTGTAGCATTCCCCCTTATATAATAATTAACAATAATAATTTTAAATCTCTCATAGCTTATTCCTCAATCAATCAATCTGGTTGAATGATCATACTAATTTATACAAAAAACATTATCTGACTTAAATACTTCTTATTCTATATAATAATCTCCCTAATATTATTCGCAATAATTTCCTCTTTTAAAATTTCTATAAATTCCTCCCTCTCCACCCCTTTTAACTTAAATATAATGCCCATTATTTTTATACTAAACTTGGCAGGAATGCCACCCTTTTCCTTTTTCCTTATAAAATGATACAGCCTTTACTTAATTTTAAATAACTCAAATTTTCTAATAATTCTAATTTTAATGATAATTAGAAGATTAATTATATTATATATTTATATTAATATAATAATTAAATCTATATTTTTAAATAAATTTATCTTTAAATTTTTCATTTACACCCCCAATACTCTTAATTATATTTTTTGAAATTTATTTAGTCTATTTATATCCCTCGCTATTCTTATTATCTAAAAAATTTTAAGTTATAATTAAACTATAAGCCTTCAAAGCTTAACTAATAATCTTCATTTATAAATTTTAGCCTAAAATAACCCAATTACACAAAACTAAAATTTATTACTACCTTAACCTAAAGAATTAGTTAACTAATAACACTAAAATGTCATTTTAAAATTATTACCTTATTCTAAACTAAGTAATATTCTTTTACTTTAAATTTATTTTTCTTAATCCTTAATAAAAATGATATGCCTGATAAAAGGATTATTTTGATAGAATAAATCATGTACTAAACTTAAACTACTTTCATTATAAAATTAATAATTTTCTCTTAACCTCTCCCCTGGCTAACTAATATTTTTACTTATATATTTAATAGACTTAAACTATTACAAAAAATTTCAAAAATTTTTATGCGCCCTACATCAAAATATATCACTGATTACTACAATTTTTAATTATTAAAACCTCAACTCTCTTTTATATATCTATCATATGTTAATTAGATTCCTAATATCTTTAAATTTGCAATTTAATATTTTAATAAACTATAACATATTTACTTATAAAATCAACAAACTCTTCCATATTCCTAAAATTATTTATTATACTATTCTTTATTTTTATAATCTTTAATAATTTATGCCCATCTAAGTTAAATTTAAATAATGTTAGAAAAAAACTTTCTTAAATAAATTTACAATTTATTACCTAAATCAGACATAACATTATAAATTCTAATTAAATTTTT